TTATCCCATAAAATTAATCAATCCAATTGAAAATAGGATTCGGATAGGGATACAAAAGAATAGTAAATTTTTGCATTTTCAAAAGAGAATAATTTGAATCTTAAAATTAAGAAAATTTTGTTGATTTGTTTCTAGATATAATTGATACGTTATTGAATTAGTATCATATATTAGAATGAGATGGAAGACAAGTCATGTGTGCATCTGTTTATTTTCATATAGCAGATATGGTACAGGATAGATAGGAAAAATGTATCATCAACGAATTTTCAATCGTGGGTACATATGTATCCTTAACATGCTGAAACGACTGCCATTATTGGTATCAAACCAATAGCGATTCATACAAGCTAAATCTTCTAATCGATAATTGGGCCAAAGAAAAAATTTGAATTTAATTAATTTCTCTCTATCAAGATCTTTATTTTCATCAAAAAATCGACTCCAATTTTTGACCTTGTTCCCATTGCAAAATATTGGATTTCTATTCACATCATGCTTAGTCTTTGAATTGAAACAAATTAGAATTCTCAATTCTCTACGACATCTAGACGATAAAATATTTTCAGGAACAAGCAAATCATAATGATTTTTTTTTCTATTTCCGGTTATCCTTTGATGATGCCTTGAAATGGATTCATCAAAATCCTTATCCTTCTTATCAACATATCTTTGTTCTCGGTATCTTTGATTAGTTTGATGCCTACTCGTATGAACTAATGAAATACCTATGGTTTGATACATAATAAACTGTCCATCATTTTTTACAGACAGACGAAGGGGTTCGATAATTAATATCCCCCTTTTCATCAATTCTGTAAGAGTTAAATTCTTCTGAATCAGCATTATATCCAGATTAATTTCTCTCCTTTGAATAGAGGATATAGTAATTTTTCTTGGATTTCTCAGTCTAAGCAGGAGACAATATACTTTGATATTATTGATCATTCTTTGATTCAAAGCATTATCCCATCTCAATTGAAAAAGTAAATACTTTTTCAGGAAGAAATCTAGTTCTGCTTCGGTATTGCTCTTGTATTGTTTTTTCTTTTTACGGTTTTTCATGTTTGATTCTGAATAATCTTCTTCAATATCTTTTTGTTCGGTTGAGGGAACAGATACAAGATTTACTTGGTTTTGTGCATTTGATCTAAGATCTCTTTGGCCTGCAGATTCTTTTTCTTTTTTATTTTTATTCTTTAATTCCATTTTTTTTTTTTCATTCGAGGGTATAACTCCCTTTTGCTTTCTATTGATGTTTTTATTTTCACTACCATTTTCATTTATATTAAAAAAAAGTAATTTGCTTGGTATAAACCACGGTTTAATTTTATATGCATTATAAAGTAGTACAAATTCTGGGAAGAACCAAAGTTTCAGATTCGATATAGGACGACTTAGTATTTCTTCATTCATTCCCATCCAATCAAAAAATATTTTTTTTTGATTGGGTGAATTGATTTCTTGATCCTGAGGAATCGTAAGATAAAAAAGATCTTTTTTATCAATTTTATCAATTATTTGATAATTATTAGTCCCGGTTTTAGTATTTTTATTCTTGTTGGTATCGATCTTGATCCAGGCCTCAATATCGATTTTCTTTTTAAGACAAAAATGGAGAATTTTCCAATCAAAATATTTTCGATCCGGATTTTTTTCCATATACATAATATCACTTTTTCCTAAATAATTTTTGATAGGGATATCCCCTAGTATATCAAAAAATTTGCCCTTATGTTTATGTGTGTTGTAATTATAAAAACTCTCTCGATTCTTATTTACTTGGAATGGTGATCCATAAATATATGGGTCCCTCTTATTTTCATAATTAATAGATCTATAAGATAAAAGATTATATCTATAGTATTTTTGAAAATTCTCATTTTGATTTGGTAATGAATATACTTCGTAATCGTTTTGTTTTTTGTAATGAATTAATAGGTCTTTTTCATATGAATTCTCTTTGTTTAAATCTTGATTTTGAATTGTACGACATTTATTGATTCTATTTTTCCATTTTGCTGCTATTAATCTAGACCATCTAATCTGAGATAAATGGTATTGATAATGACCTCTTAACCAGTTTTTCCATTGATTTATTCCAGAATTCCGAAGTTTCTTATGTCTTAATTCATAATGAATTATTCCTTGTTTTCCAAAATAATCTTTTATTGAAGTCTTAAGAAAAAAAGACGTTCCGTGATATTGAAGAATAGATCTTAACTTATACAAGTTAAGAACTTGTGTTTGTGATATTTTGTAAAATACATATGCTTGTGACAAGGAGGATAAGTCAAAAAAATTCTGTGAATTCTTATTACTAATATTATAAAGTGACTTTTTTATAGTCGAAATAAAATTCATTTTATTTTGATTTGTTTTATTAATTCTTTTTTTATTTTTTTTATTATTGTAAATGGATTTATCAATCATTTTTTTTGTTGATTCAACAAAAAGTTGTATATTAATTCTGGGAATATTAATAATAGATAGAAGGATA